TTAAAAATAAGCTAAATAAAGCTTTTGGGTTCATACCTCAAATATAAAGTTAATAACTTTTTTTTAAATAAAATTAATAAAGTGCCTGATAAAAGGATTATTCTGATAGGATAAAAAATGTAAATTAAATTACCTTTATTATATTTTATAGAATTAAACTATATCTTATAATATCAAAAATTATCGTGCATCTTACACTAAAATATAATTTATAGAAAAATTTATAAATTTAAATAATTTATTTTAATATTTTATATTTTAAATTCAATATTTAAATTTTAATAAAATATTTTTTTATTTTATTTTATTATTTAGTACTATAATCTCTATTTGTTCAAATTCATGGTTAGGATGTTGAATTGGATTGGAAATTAATTTATTAAGATTTATTACTATTATTTACAAATCAAATAATTTATTATTATCTGAAACTTGTTTAAAATATTTTTTAATTCAAGTAATTGCTTCAATAAATTTTATTTTTTTCATTTTAATAAATTTAACATTAATTAATAACTTTATATATAATAATTTTTTAGAAATTATAATTAATTCATCTTTATTAATAAAAATAGGTGCAGTACCATTTCATTTTTGATTTCCTAATATTATAGAAAGTTTATCATGAATAAATTGTTTTATTTTAATAACCTGACAAAAAATTGCACCTATTATTATTTTATCTTATTTTTATAATTTTAAATACTTAATTTTTATTATAATTATTTCAGCATTAATTAGCGCAATTGGAGGACTTAATCAAACCTCATTACGAAAATTAATAGCATTTTCATCAATTAATCACTTAAGATGAATAATTATATCTATATTAATTAGTGAAAATATATGAATTTTTTATTTTTTCATATATTCATTTTTAACTATTTTAATATGTTTAATATTTTATTGTTTAAATTCTTCTTTTATTAATCAACTATTTTACAATAATTTAAATAATTATACAAAATTAATCTTAATTATTAACTTACTATCTTTAGGAGGTTTACCCCCATTTTTAGGATTTTTACCTAAATGAATTATTATTAACTTTATAATTCTTAATAAAAATTATTTTTTAACTTTAATTTTAATTATATCTAGATTAATTATATTAATTTTTTATATTCGAATTACTTACTCAAGATTTATATTTAATTATTTTAAAATAAAATTTTTTAATATATTTTTAAAAAATAATAATTGAAATATTTTAAATTATTTATCTTTCATATCAATATTTAGATTAATTTTTAGAACTTTTTTATTTTATTTTATATAATTAATAAAAGACTTTAAGTTAAATAAACTATTAATCTTCAAAATTATTTATAAAGATAAATTTTAATTCTTTAAGTCTTAATAATTTTATTTTTATCACTTTAAATTTGCAATTTAATATCATCAATTGACTATAAGACAAAATAATATTAATAAAAAAGAAATAATTCTCGTATGTAAATTTACAATTTACCGCTTATAACTCAGCCATTTTATTTTTTTTTTATTACATAGCGAAAATGACTTTATTCTACAAATCATAAAGATATTGGAACTTTATATTTTATTTTAGGAATTTGATCAGGACTAATTGGAACTTCCTTAAGCTTATTAATTCGAGCTGAATTGGGAACCCCAAGTTCATTAATTGGAAATGATCAAATTTATAATACTATTGTCACTGCTCATGCTTTTATTATAATTTTTTTTATAGTTATACCTATTATAATTGGAGGATTCGGAAATTGACTAGTGCCTTTAATATTAGGAGCCCCTGACATAGCATTTCCTCGTATAAATAATATAAGATTTTGACTTCTTCCCCCTTCTCTTTTACTTCTTACTGCAAGAAGTATTGTAGAAAATGGAGCAGGAACTGGATGAACTGTTTACCCTCCACTTTCTTCTAATATTGCTCATAATGGTGGTTCAGTTGATTTAGCTATTTTTTCTCTTCACTTAGCTGGAATTTCATCAATTTTAGGGGCTGTTAATTTTATTACAACAGCAATCAATATACGAATAAATGGTATATCTTTAGATCAAATACCATTATTCGTTTGAGCTGTAATTATTACAGCAATTTTATTATTATTATCTTTACCAGTATTAGCTGGAGCTATTACTATATTATTAACAGATCGAAATTTAAATACATCTTTTTTTGACCCAGCTGGAGGGGGAGATCCAATTTTATACCAACATTTATTTTGATTTTTTGGCCATCCAGAAGTTTATATTCTAATTTTACCTGGATTTGGGATAATTTCTCATATTATTGCCCAAGAAAGAGGAAAAAAAGAAACTTTTGGATGTTTAGGAATAATCTATGCTATAATAGGAATTGGATTATTAGGATTCGTAGTATGAGCCCATCATATATTTACAGTAGGTATAGATATTGATACACGAGCATATTTTACTTCAGCAACCATAATTATTGCTGTACCAACAGGAATTAAAATTTTCAGATGATTAGCTACTCTTCATGGAACACAAATTAAATTAAGTTCATCTATATTATGAAGATTAGGGTTTGTATTTTTATTTACAGTAGGAGGATTAACAGGAGTAATTTTAGCAAACTCATCAATTGATATTTCATTACATGATACATATTATGTAGTAGCTCATTTTCATTATGTATTATCAATAGGAGCTGTATTTGCTATTATAGCAGGATTTATTCATTGATATCCTTTATTTACAGGATTAACATTAAATCCTAGAATACTAAAAATTCAATTTTTAATTATATTCATTGGAGTTAATATAACTTTTTTCCCTCAACATTTTTTAGGATTAGCAGGTATACCTCGACGATATTCTGATTATCCAGATATATTCATATCATGAAATATTATTTCATCTTTAGGATCATATATATCATTAATTGCTTTAATATTTATATTAATTATTGTTTGAGAATCATTTATAACTCATCGAAATATTATATTTACTTTAAATTTAACTTCATCAATTGAATGATATCAAAATACTCCTCCAGCTAATCATTCATATAATGAACTTCCTATTCTAAGTAATTAATAAATCTAATATGACAGATAAAATGTAATGGATTTAAACCCCATTTATAAAGGTTATTCCTTTTTTTAGAAATGATAACCTGATCTAATTTAAATTTTCAAAATAGTGCATCACCTTTAATAGAACAAATCATTTTTTTTCATGATCATACTTTAATTATTTTAATTATAATCACAATTTTAGTAGGTTATATTATATCAAGACTATTTTTAAATAAATTTAATAACCGATTTTTATTAGAAAATCAATTAATTGAACTAATTTGAACTATTATTCCAGCTATTACTTTAATTTTTATTGCTCTTCCTTCATTAAAATTATTATATTTATTAGATGAATTAAATAACCCGTTAATTACTTTAAAAACAATTGGTCATCAATGATATTGAAGCTATGAATACTCAGATTTCAAAAACATTGAATTTGATTCTTATATAATTCAACAAGAAGACAATCAACAAAAAAATTTCCGCTTATTAGATGTAGATAATCATGTAATTATTCCGATAAATAATCAAATTCGAATTTTAATTACTGCTTCAGATGTCATTCATTCATGAACAATTCCTTCATTAGGAGTAAAAGTAGATGCTAATCCAGGACGATTAAATCAAACAAGATTTTTTATTAATCGTCCTGGATTATTTTTTGGCCAATGTTCAGAAATTTGTGGAACTAATCATAGATTTATACCTATTATAATTGAAAGTATTTCTTTAAATAAATTTATTAATTGAATTAATAATTATTCTTCATTAGGTGGCTGAAAGTAAGTATTGGTCTCTTTAACCATTTTATAATAATTTAACATTTATTTCTAATGAAAGAATTAGTTAAATAAATAACATAAATATGTCAAATTTAAATTATTATTATTAATTAAATAATATTCTTTTATTCCTCAAATAATACCAATTAATTGAACTTTTATATTTATATACTTTATCATTATTTTAATAATTTTTTCAATAATTAATTATTTTAATTATCCTCATATTTCTAATAATATTAATAACTCATGAGATAACTCTTTTAAAAAAAAATATAAAAATATAATTTGAAAATGATAACAAACTTATTTTCAATTTTTGATCCTTCAACAAATATTTTTAATATATCAATTAATTGATTAAGAACTACTTTAGGAATTATATTTATCCCTATAATATTTTGATTTATCCCTAACCGATATATATATATATGAAATTTAATTTTTAATAAATTACACTTAGAATTTAAAATTTTATTAAACCAAGATAAAATAAAAGGATATACATTCTTATTTATTACATTATTTTGCTTAGTCTTATTTAATAATTTTTTAGGTTTATTCCCTCACATCTTTACCTCAACAAGTCATATAATTATAACTTTATCATTATCATTACCAATATGATTAAGATTCATATTATTTGGATGAATTAATAATTCACAAAATATATTTTCTCATTTAATCCCTCAAGGAACTCCACCAATTTTAATACCTTTTATAGTATTAATTGAAACAATTAGAAATATTATTCGTCCTGGAACTCTTGCCATTCGTTTAACTGCTAATATAATTGCAGGACATTTATTAATAAATTTATTAGGAAGTACTGGAACAAAAATATCAAATTATCTTATAATTATCTTAATTTTTACTCAATTCTTACTTTTAACTTTAGAACTAGCTGTAAGAATTATTCAATCTTATGTTATTGCTATTTTAAGAACTTTATATTCTAGTGAAGTTAACTAATGACAAATAACCATTCTAATCATCCATACCATTTAGTAGATTACAGTCCTTGACCAATTACTGGAGCAATTGGAGTTCTAACTTTAGTAACAGGATTGACTAAATGATTTCACTTATTTAATCTAAACATTCTAATTTTAGGATATTTAATTACTTTAATAACAATATATCAATGATGACGAGATATTTGCCGAGAAGGAACATTTCAAGGAAAACATACAATTTTAGTAACTAAAGGACTTCGATGAGGTATAATTCTATTTATTATTTCAGAAGTATTCTTTTTTATTTCTTTTTTTTGATCATTTTTTCATAGAAGGTTATCTCCTGATATTAATATTGGATCAAATTGACCCCCTCAATCTATTACACCATTCAATCCATTTCAAATTCCTTTATTAAATACTATTATTCTTCTTTCATCAGGAATTACTATTACTTGAGCTCATCATGCTTTAATAGAAAATAATTATAATCAAACTAAACAAAGATTATTACTAACCATTATTTTAGGTATCTACTTTACAATTCTTCAAGCATATGAATATTATGAAGCTCCATTTACAATCGCAGATAGAATTTATGGATCTACTTTTTTTGTAGCAACAGGATTCCATGGATTACATGTTATTATTGGAACTTCATTTCTATTAATTTGTTTAATTCGACACAACAAATATCATTTTTCTATAAATCATCATTTTGGATTTGAAGCAGCAGCATGATATTGACACTTTGTAGATGTTGTTTGATTATTTTTATATATTTCTATTTATTGATGAGGAAATTAACTATTTATATAATATAATTAGTATATTTGACTTCCAATCAAAAAGTTTAAAAAAAAATTAATATAAATAATTTCAAATTTAATTATATTATGTTTAATTATTACAATTATTTCAAATTTAATAATAATAATTTCAACTTTAATTTCCAAAAAATCATATATAGATCGAGAAAAATCTTCACCATTTGAATGTGGATTTAATCCTCAATCATTTAATCGAATACCATTCTCCCTTCATTTTTTTTTAATTACATTAATTTTTCTAATTTTTGATGTAGAAATAGCATTAATTTTACCAATAATTAATACATTTAAAATAACAAATTTAATAATATGGTCAACTATAAGAATATTTTTTTTATTTATTTTATTATTAGGAATTTATCATGAATGAAACCAAAACATATTAAAATGATTAAACTAATATAAATTTAGGATTATAGTTTATAAATAAAACTTTTGATTTGCATTCAAAAAAAATTAAATTAATTTAATTTATCTTAAATATCTTATAATATAAATTTATATTTTAATAAATAAGAAGCAAATATTTTGCATTTAATTTCGACTTAAAATCTAGAGTTAATTTACTCCTTATTTATTTATTTATTTATTTATATATATATATATATATATATATATATATATATATATATAACTATAATGATAAAACCCCTATTTAATTGAAACCAAAATAGAGGTATATCACTGTTAATGATAAAATTGAATATGTAAATTCCGATTGAAATATTTTACTTTAAGCTTCTAACTTAATTCTTAGTGATTAAATTCATTAATATTTCTTTTTATTTCTTCTTCTTCTTTTCTTTTTTTTTCTATTTATTTATTTATTTATTTATTTATATATATATATATATATATATATATATATATATATATGTATGTATGTATGTATGTATGTATGTATGTATGTATGTATGTATGTATGTATGTATGTATGTATGTATGTATGTATGTATGTATGTATGTATGTATGTATGTATGTATGTATGTATGTATGTATGTATGTATGTATGTATGTATGTATGTATTTAAATAGTTCAAAAAACATTACACTTTCAATGTAAAAATAAAATATTTATTATTTTTTTAAATAATTTCATTTAAAAATAATTATATTTCCTTAATATCTTCAATATTATACTCTAAATAAGCTATTTAAATTTAATTTAATTTCATTTTAATTAAATTTAATTTAATTTACATTATCATTATATATATATATATATATAATTTAAATTAAATTAAATTTTTAATTTAAATTCAAAATAAATATAAATATAAAAATAATTATTATAATAAAAAATCTAAATAAATAAATCTTAAAATTATTAATATGAAAAAAAAAATAAAATTTAGAATAATTTTTTAAAACTATACTAAATCTATAACTTCTATAAAATTCTCTTCAACCACAATCAATTATTTTTAATAAATTATAAGAAAAATTTAAAAAATAATAATTTAATCCATAAACAGATAAATTAGGTATATATCATATAAAAAAAAAAAAATTACTTAACTTATAGGTAAAAATAAACTTATTTAAAGAATAAATATTTATATTTCTAACTAAATAACCTATTATTATTCCTATAAATCTAACATAAAAAACTATTAATTTTAAATTTAAAGATAAATAAATATAATAAGGATTAAGAAATATTAATCAATTTAATATTCTTCCACTAATTAATGCTATTGTTAATAAAACAAATATTCCCTTTAACATAATGTAATCTTCAAAAAAATTATAAACTCTTATTAAATTAAAATCATTAATTATTAAATAAAAAATTAATCGAATAGTATAATATATTGTTAAACCCGTAGATAAATAATATAAAAAAAAAATTATTACATTTAAATTTCTTATTGAAACAACTTCCAAAATTAAATCTTTTGAATAAAATCCTGATAAAAAAGGAATACCACATAAAGATATATTAGAAATTAAAAAATTTATACTAATTATAGGAACAAAAGTTCTTATCCCACCTATATAACGAATATCTTGATTACTACTTAAAATATGAATAATAGCTCCTGCACTTATAAAAAGTAAAGCCTTAAATATAGCATGAGTTAAAAGATGAAATAATGCTAAATCATAAAATCCTATTCTTAAAATTCTTATTATTAAACCTAATTGACTTAAAGTTGATAAAGCAATAATTTTTTTTAAATCAAATTCATAATTTGCTGCAATTCCAGCTATAAATATAGTTAATCTAGAAAAAATCAATAAAATCTTAAAAAAAAAACTATTTAATAATAATAAATTAAAACGAATTATTAAATAAACACCAGCAGTTACTAAAGTTGATGAATGAACTAAAGAAGAAACAGGAGTAGGGGCAGCTATTGCTGCCGGTAATCAAGCTCTAAAAGGAATTTGAGCTCTTTTAGTTATAGCAGCCAAAATAATTAAACCTATAATATAACTTATAGAAATATCATTATTTATAAACTGTAAATAATAAATATAATTTCAACTTCCATAATTTAATATTCAAGCAATAACTATTATAATACAAACATCACCAATACGATTAGATAAAGCAGTTAATATTCCTGCATTATAAGATTTTTCATTATGATAATAAATTACTAAACAATAGGAAATCAATCCTAAACCATCTCAACCTAATAAAATTCTAATAATATTAGGACTAATAATTAAAAATATCATAGATAATACAAATAATAAAACTAAAAATACAAAACGATTAATATTTAACTCAGAAGATATATATCCTTTACTATAATAAATTACTACAGAAGAAATTAAAAAAACAAATCTTAAAAATAATAAAGAAACTCAATCAAATAAAATAGAAAAAACTAAATTAACTCTATTTAAAGTAATTAATTCTCATTCATAAAAAAAAACTAAATTATTATTAATAAAAAAAATAAATATTAAAAAATTAAATAAACTCATAAAGAAAAGAAAAAAAAAACTAATATAATAAACATAATTTTTAATTATTAAAATAATTTAAAATGAATATATTCATATTTTTGATACCACAAATCAATATTTTTTATTAAATTATTTAAATAAAACCAAATTATTACATAATCTATTTTTAAAATTAATATATTTAAAGGAAATCAATGTAAAAATAATAATAAATATTCACGAGATAAACCTATATAAAATCTATACATACCTTGATAATAATTACCATGTTGAGAATATGAATATAAATACAATCTATAACCAGCTCTAAAAAATATAATTATTATTAAAATAAAAATTAAATAAAAAGATCAACTTATAATTCTATTTAATAAACTAATTTCCCCCCCTAAATTTAAAGAAGGTGGAGCAGATATATTACTAATTAATAATAAAAATCATCATAAACTTAATGAAGGTATAATATTTATTATTCCTTTACTAATATATAATCTTCGACTAAAAAAACGTTCATAATTAATATTAACTAAACAAAATAAACCAGAAGAACATAAACCATGCCCAATTATTAAAAGATAAGAACCAACAAATCCTCAATAATTCAATGTTATTATACCCCCTAATACTAATCCTATATGACAAACTGAAGAATAAGCAATTAAAGATTTCATATCAATTTGGAAAAAACAAATAATTCTAATATACAAACCACCAATCAATCCAATAATAATTCAAATAACTCTATATTTAACACCTATACATTGAAATATAACTATAACTCGTAAAATTCCATACCCACCTATTTTTAAAAGAAGACCAGCTAAAATTATAGAACCAGAAATTGAAGCTTCTACATGAGCTTTAGGTAATCATAAATGAACAAAAAATATAGGCATTTTAACTAAAAAAGCTAAAATCATTGATAAATATAAAAATAAAAAATCTTGATTATTAAATTTTATATAATAAATTAAAATACAATCTATATCTTCAAAAATATAAAAAATACCTAATAATATAGGTAAAGAAGCAAATAAAGTATAAAATAATAAATAAATACCTGCTTGAATACGTTCAATTCGATACCCTCAACCAATAATTAAAAATAAAGTAGGAATTAATCTACCTTCAAAAAATAAATAAAACATAAATAAATTTAAAGAACTAAAAGTTAAATATAATATTAACAATAAAAATAAAATAATAAATAAAAAAAAACCATAATAAAAATTTAATTTTAATAACCTTTCTCTTGCTATAATTATTAACGCACAAATTCATAATCTTAAAATAATCAAACCATAAGAAATTATATCACATCCTAAATTTAATCTTAAATTAGAAAAAAAATTTAATCTTAAACTTAAATTCATAAATATAAAAAATATTATAAAAAGAAATATTTGAATTAATCAATAAGTATTTAAAAAACATAATGGAATTATAAAAAATATTATTATTAAAAATTTTATCATTATAATAAATTAAAACTTTGAAAATAATCACTTCCATATGTTCGAATTATAGAAATCAAAATAGATAAACCTAAAACTCCTTCACAAACTGAGAAAACTAAAAATACTATTAAAAAATAATTATTATATTCAAAAAAAGACAAAAAAAAAAAAAAAAAAAAAAAAACTCTTAATACTATAAACTCTAATCTTAAAAGAACAATTAACAAATGTTTATATTGAGAAACAAAAATTATATTACCTCAAAAAAATATAAATACAAAAATAAATATTATATTATAAAAAATTACCATTATAATCATTTAATAAACAAAAATAAGTTTTTATAGTTTATAATAAAACATTGGTCTTGTAAACCAAAATAAAATTTTTAATTTTAAAAACTTCAAAGAAAAAAAAATTTTTTATCTATAATCTCCAAAATTATTATTTTATTTTAAACTATTCTTTGAAATATTAAAAACTATTTTAAGAATTTCTATCATCATTATTTCAATTATTATATTTTTCTTAAATAATCCTTTATCTATAGGTCTTATATTATTAATTCAAACTATAATAGTATGTTTTATTACAGGATTAATAATAAATACATATTGATTTTCATATATTTTATTTTTAACTTTTTTAGGAGGACTTCTAATTATATTTATTTATGTAGCAAGAATTGCATCTAATGAATTATTTCAAATTTCATTAAATAATATTATTTATATAATTACTTTCATTAATTTTACATTATTAGTTATAATTTTAAAAAATTTTATAAATTTAAAATTTTTAAATCTATCTTTTAATGAAGAAATACATAACCTTTATTATAATTATTTATTTTTCAATAATGAAAATAAAATAAATTTATGTAAATTATATAATAGCCAAACATATTCATTAATAACAATTATAATTATTTACTTGTTTATTACTCTTTTATCTGCAGTAAAAATTTCAAATGCTTTTGAAGGTCCTTTACGATCTAATTAATTAATTATTTTGTTAAATTAATGTCAAATAAAAAATTTAAAAAAATCATAAAAACTCATCCAATTTTAAAAGTTATAAATAATTCTTTAATCAATTTACCAACACCTTCTAATATTTCATCATGATGAAATTTTGGATCTATTTTAGGATTATGTTTAATAATTCAAATTATTACAGGATTATTTTTAACAATATATTATACTGCAAATATTGAATTAGCATTTAATAGAGTGAATCATATTTGTCGAAATGTAAATTATGGTTGAATAATTCGAACTCTTCATGCTAATGGAGCTTCATTTTTTTTTATTTGTATTTATTTACACATTGGACGAGGAATTTATTATGAATCATTCTTATTTAAACACACATGAATAGTAGGTGTTTTAATTTTATTTATTTTAATAGCAATTGCATTTATAGGCTATGTATTACCTTGGGGACAAATATCTTTTTGAGGAGCAACAGTAATTACCAACCTTTTATCTGCTATCCCATACTTAGGAAATACTTTAGTAACATGAATTTGAGGTGGATTTGCTGTCGATAATGCAACATTAACTCGTTTTTACACATTTCACTTTTTATTACCTTTTATTTTAATAATAATATCCATAATCCATTTACTATTTCTTCATCAAACAGGTTCTAATAATCCTTTAGGAAATAACAGAAATATTGATAAAATCCCATTTCATCCATTTTTTTCATTTAAAGATATTTTTGGATTTTTAATTTTAATTTTTATATTAATTATATTAACACTAACTAATCCTTATATACTAAGTGATCCAGATAATTTCATTCCAGCTAATCCTTTAGTTACCCCTATTCATATTCAACCAGAATGATATTTTTTATTTGCTTATGCTATTTTACGATCAATTCCTAATAAATTAGGGGGAGTAATTGCTTTAATCATATCAATTGCTATTTTATTTATTTTACCTGTTACTTTTAATAAAAAAATGCAAGGAATTCAATTCTATCCTATTAATCAATTATTATTTTGAACTATAGTTAATATCACAATTTTATTAACATGAATCGGAATAAAACCTGTAGAACCCCCTTATATTTTAACAGGACAAATTTTAACAATTATTTACTTTTTATACTTTATCTTAAATCCTTTAATTTCAATAATATGAGATAAATTTATATTCAATAAATAAAAATAATAATTAATGAGCTTGAATTAAGCATTTGTTTTGAAAACTTAAGAAAGAATAAATACCATTCTATTAATTTAAATTAAATATACTAAAAAAAAAATAAAAATTAAAAAATTTTTAACCCTAAAAAAAATAATAAAAAATTCAAAGATAAAGGTAAATAAATTTTTCAACATAAATATATTAACTTATCATAACGATATCGAGGTAATGTACCTCGAACTCAAATAAATAAATAAGAAATAAAACTTATTTTTATATATAACATCAAACTTAAATTATAGCCCCCTAAAAATATAATTGAAAAAATTAATCTTATAAATAAAATACTAGAATATTCAGATAAAAAAATTAAAACAAATCCCCCTCTTCTATATTCAATATTAAACCCTGAAACTAATTCTCTTTCTCCTTCAGCAAAATCAAAAGGAGTACGATTAGTTTCAGCTAAACTAGAAGAAAACCAAGATATTATAAGAGGTAATATCAACAAACCAAATCAAATATATTCTTGATAAACATTATAATAAAATAAATTAAAATTTATAATTATAATAATTCTAGATATCATAATTAAAATCAAACTTACTTCATAAGAAATGGTTTGAGCTACAGCCCGCAATCCTCCTAATAAAGAATACTTAGAATTAGAAGATCAACCAGAAACTATTAAAGTATAAACTCCTATTCTTGTACAACAAAAAAAAAATAAAATACCAAGATTAAATCTTAATATATTAAAATAATAAGGAATAATTATTCAAATTAATAATGATAAATTAAAACTAATCACAGGAGAAAAATAATAACAAAAATAATTCGATAAATTTAAGTAAACTTGACCTTTAGTAAACAACTTTAAACCATCTGAAAAAGGTTGTAAAATGCCTAAAAACCCAACTTTATTAGGACCTTTACGAATTTGAATATAACCTAACATTTTACGTTCTAATAAAGTTAAAAAAGCAACCCCAATTAAAACCCCAATTACTAAAAATACTACCCCTAAAAACATTAAAATATAATCTATTATAATCATTACTATATATATAATAAATTATATATTAATGATTTCTAAAACCATCACATTTTTCTGCCAAAATAGTTTTTATTTATAATTAATTAATAAAATTCATAAAAAAAAAATTATTTTAAATAACTGATCCTTTCGTACTAAATTATTTTATTATAAATAAAGATAGAAACCAACCTGGCTCACACCGGTTTAAACTCAGATCATGTAAGATTTTAATGGTCGAACAGACCAAATAACTTAAACTTCTACATTTAAAATTTACCTTAATCCAACATCGAGGTCGCAAACTCTTATTTTTATAAGAACTAAAAATAAAAATTACGCTGTTATCCCTAAAGTAATTTAATCTTATAATCAAAAAAAATTGGATCAAAAAATCTAATTATTCTTATTATGAATAAAAAAAAGTTTTTTTAATTTTTCTATCACCCCAATAAAATACTTACATTAAATAAAAATTAATGACTAATAAATAAATTCAATTAAAAATAAATATTAAACTTTATAGGGTCTTCTCGTCTTTTATTAATATTTTATCTTTTTAAATAAAAAATTAAATTACAAATAATTTATTAAAGACAGTATATATTTCATCAAATCATTCATACAAGTCATCAATTAAAAAACTATTTATTATGCTACCTTTGTACAGTCAAAATACTGCAGCCCTTTAAATTTTTTCATTCAGTGGGCAGATTAGACTTTAAATTATTAATCAAAAAGACATGTTTTTAATAAACAAGTGAACATTTTAATTTAAATAAGAATATATATATATATATATATATATATATATATAATTTTAAATTAAAAAAATAAAATTTAAAATACTTAAAATAAATAATTTTGCCGAATTCCTTTAATAAAATTAAAATATTATTTATTATTTATAAATTAAATATGTACTAATTTTATCATTATTACTAATTTTTAAAAATTAAAAATTAAATTTTCATAAAAAATTAAATAAAATTAAATTTTTTTTTATAAAAAAAAATTATTTATAACAAAATAAAAATTTTATACAATATAAATATTAAATTTTTTTTTTAAAAATTAAATTAATTATAAAAATTTATTTTAAAGCTTATCCCTTAAAATATTAAAAAATAATTTTTTTAAATTAAATAAAATTATTTTAAAAAATTAAATTTAAAATTAAATTTTTTTCTGAAAAAACTAGATATATTTAAAAACGATTAACATTTCATTTCTAATTAATTATAAAAAATATTTTTCCAACAATAACTTTTTTAATTAATTAACTCTTTTAAATTCGAGAAAATTAAATAAATTAAAAATTAATTAATAAACTTTGATACACAAGATACAATAAATAAAATTTACTTTTAAAAAATTAATTTTTTAAAATATTTCAAATTTCTAACACTATACTAATTAACTATAAAAATAAAAATTTTTTCATAATAAATACTTCAACCCCTTAAAATATTTATTATTATTCATATTTTATTTTTTTTTTTTATTTAAAATTCATTTTATTAGTTTAAATATTTATTAATCTATAAATTTTCAAATTAATTGTTTTTAATAACAATAATCTTTTCAATGTAAATGAAATACTTTTTAGCTTTAATTTGATCAATCTAGAAACACTTTCCAGTACCTCTACTTTGTTACGACTTATTTCAATTTATAAATGAAAGTGACGGGCAATATGTACATATTTTAATTTTCAATCATTTTTAAAAATTTTAAAAAATTACATTTAAATCCAATTTCAAATTTATCATTCCATATAAATATTCATTTAAATAAATTTATTGTAATTCATTATAAACTTAATTATAAACTACATCTTGATCTGATTTAATTTATTATTAAAATTATAAAATATTATCAAAATTCTTTAAAAATATTTTTATAACAACGATATATAAATTTTTAAATTAAGTAAATTTATTCGTGGATTATCAATTAATTAACAAATTCCTCTAAACAAATTAAAATACCGCCAAATTATTTAAATTTCAAATAAATAAATTACTACTCTGAATATCATAATTATTTTTTAATAATAGGGTATCTAATCCTAGTTTATTAATAAATTTTATTAAATAATAAAATAAAATTTTTAATTAAAATTTAATTTTACTTATTATTTTTATTTTTAAATTTATATAATATTTATTTATTATTTTTTCAATAAAATTTATTTTAATATTTGTATAACCGCAACTGCTGGCACAAATTTAGTTATTAATTTTAATATTACTAAATCATAATTTCTTAAATTAATTAATATTAATTAATATAAAAAATAAAAATAATTATTATTTAAATAATTAAATAATTACACTAAAATTTATATTTAAAATAAATTATAAATAAATTAATTTAACCATAAATAATTATTTTTTTTTTTATATTAATTTTTATATAATTATTTTTTATATATATACATGTATCATACCATTTTAAATATTTTTTACAATAAATTAAAAAT